AATATTTATATATATATATATATATACATACCTATAATTTTGGGGAAATCACTACCAAATTTTAGTCCTAAGCTGACTTAGGACATAGAAACTTACAAAAATTTTTAAAAATAGTTTGGCAATGAAAATTTATTACTTATTAAGATTTAGACTTGTTGTTTTTATTTTTACTATAAAGTTCAAAGAAACATTTTCATAAAAACTAATAAAGTGCCTGATTAAAGGATTATTTTGATAGAATAAATCATGTATTTTATACCTTTATTATAAAAATAAATTTTATTTTTCCTATTACTCACATATCCGTATATATATATAATAGATTTAAACTATTCCTAAAAATATCAAAAATTTTTGTGCTTCATACACCAATATATATATATATATATATATTTAATTATGTCTTTATACATAAATATTTAAAAAGATAAGCTAAATTAAGCTAATAGGTTCATACCCTATTTATAGACGCCACCTCTTCTTTTTAATTTCATTAAAAATTAATAAAATTCTATTCACCTGCCTTCTATTTATTAGAACATTAATCTGCATCTCCTCTAATTCCTGATTAGGGGTTTGAATTGGTTTAGAAATAAATTTATTATTCTTTTGCCCCCTAATGAATAATAATGATAACTCTTTATCAAATGAAGCCACCTTAAAGTATTTTTTAATCCAAGCTCTAGCTTCAATCCTGCTTTTATTTTTTATTTGTTTAAATTTTATTAACTTTAATTTATTCTCAATAATAATTTTTAACCCTATTTATACTATTATGATTAATACTTCTTTATTATTAAAAATTGGGGCTGCCCCTCTCCATTTTTGATTCCCAAGAATTATAGAAAGTATAAATTGAATAAATAATTTATTATTAATAACCTGACAAAAAATTAATCCTTTTATTTGTCTTTCATATTGTATTAATAATAATCTTATTATTTTAATTTCATTGTTAAGAATTATTATTGGGTCTTTAGGAGGGTTTAATAGCACATCAATTCGAAAAATTATTGCTTTCTCTTCAATTAGGCATATTGGATGGTTATTAATTTCATTACTAATTAGAGAAAGAAACTATTGATTTTACTTTTTATTTTATACTATTATAAGAATTTCATTAATTCTAAGATTTAATTATATAAAATTATTCTATATAAATCAAATACTGTCAAATTCACTAACTCCTATAATTAAAACCTTAATTTTTATTAGTTTACTATCTATGGGGGGCCTCCCTCCATTCTTAGGATTTATCCCTAAATGAATAGTAATTGAACACCTAATTATAATAAAAATATTAATATTAATTTTCATTATTGTAATATTAACTTTAATCACATTATATTTTTATCTTCGAATGGCATTTTCTTCTTTAATTTTAAATAATATTCAAATATATTGAAAAAATCATATAAATTTATCTAATAAAATTTATATTTTTAATTATTTCTCTATCACTTTCTTCCCTCTAATCTTTTTTTTATTTATAACCTAAGGTTTTAAGTTAATTAAACTAATAACCTTCAAAGTTATAAATAAAGATTTCTTTAAGCCTTAGCATTTACACTCCTTTAAATTTGCAATTTAATATCATTATTGAATATAAGGCTTGATAAAAGAGTTATACTCATAAATAAATTTACAATTTATTACCTTTCTTCAGCCATTTTATCGTAAAATGGCTCTTTTCCACAAACCATAAAAATATTGGTACTTTATACTTTATTTTTGGAGCCTGATCTGGAATGATTGGTACTTCCCTAAGAATTCTTATTCGATCAGAATTAGGTCAACCTGGATCCCTCATTGGAGACGATCAAATTTTTAATGTAATTGTTACTGCTCACGCTTTTGTGATAATTTTTTTTATAGTAATACCAATCCTTATTGGGGGGTTTGGTAATTGGCTTGTTCCTCTAATGCTCGGAGCCCCTGACATAGCATTCCCCCGTATAAATAACATAAGATTTTGATTACTTCCACCTTCTATTATTTTATTATTATCAAGATCTATAGTAGAAAGAGGGGCAGGGACTGGTTGAACTGTTTATCCTCCTCTTTCTTCAGTTATTGCTCATAGAGGGGCTTCTGTAGATTTAACAATTTTTAGACTACATATAGCCGGTATCTCTTCAATTTTAGGTGCTATTAATTTCATTACTACCTGTATTAATATGCGCCCTGTAGGAATATCAATAGACCGAATGCCTCTATTCGTTTGATCTGTTTTTATTACTGCTTTTCTTCTTCTATTATCTCTGCCAGTTTTAGCTGGGGCTATTACTATACTTTTAACAGACCGAAATTTAAATACCTCTTTTTTTGACCCTGCCGGTGGGGGAGACCCTATCTTATACCAACACTTATTTTGATTTTTTGGTCACCCAGAAGTATATATTTTAATTTTACCTGGATTTGGAATAATTTCTCATATTATTTCACAAGAATCAGGTAAACTTGAAACCTTTGGTACATTAGGAATAATTTATGCTATACTTGCAATTGGATTATTAGGATTTATCGTTTGAGCTCATCATATATTCACAGTTGGAATAGATGTTGATACCCGAGCTTATTTCACTTCAGCTACGATAATCATTGCTGTCCCAACAGGAATTAAAATTTTTAGATGATTAGCAACTCTACACGGAAGAAAATTTACTTATAGCCCTTCTTTACTTTGAGCTTTAGGTTTTATTTTTCTATTTACAGTTGGAGGATTAACTGGGATTATTCTAGCTAATTCTTCCCTTGATATTATTCTACATGATACTTATTATGTAGTGGCCCATTTCCATTATGTTTTATCTATGGGAGCTGTTTTCGCTATTATAGCAGGATTCGTTCACTGATTTCCATTATTCTCTGGATTTTCTATAAATCCTATGTTATTAAAAATTCAATTTTTAATAATATTTATTGGAGTAAATATCACTTTCTTCCCTCAACATTTTTTAGGTTTAGCTGGAATACCACGGCGTTACTCTGATTACCCAGATAGCTATACTTCATGAAATATTCTTTCTTCTATCGGAAGCTTAATTTCATTAATTAGAATCATCTTATTTTTATATATTCTATGAGAAAGATTTACTCTTGAGCGATTTACTTTAAATCCTAACCATTTAAATTCATCAATTGAATGATTCCAAAAACTCCCTCCATTTGAGCATAGATACTCTGAATTACCTATTTTAAATTCTTAACTAATCTAATATGGCAGATTAGTGCAATGGATTTAAACCCCATATATAAAGAACTCCTTTTTTTAGAAAATGACTTCTTGGGGCAGCCTTAACTTACAAAATAGATCTTCTCCTTTAATAGAACAATTAATATTATTTCATAATCACTCTATATTAATTATTATTCTCATTACTGTTTTAGTTGGTTATTTAATAATTTCTTTATTTTTTAATAAGCTATCTAATCGTATACTTCTTGAAAGACAAAATATTGAAATTATTTGAACAATCCTCCCAGCATTTACTCTTATTTTTATTGCTCTTCCTTCCCTTCGACTTTTATATTTATTAGATGATTTAAATAACCCATTAATAACTTTAAAAAGTATCGGCCATCAGTGATATTGAAGATACGAATATTCAGATTTCAAATCTATTGAATTTGATTCATATATAATCCCATCTAAAGAACTTAATATAAATAATTTTCGTTTATTAGATGTAGATAATCGAGTAACATTACCTATAAACTCTCAAATCCGAATTTTAATTACAGCATCAGACGTCCTTCACTCATGAACTGTCCCTTCCCTAGGGATCAAAGTTGATGCAACCCCTGGTCGACTTAACCAAACAAATTTTTTAATTAATCGCCCAGGATTATTTTTTGGTCAATGTTCAGAAATTTGCGGGGCTAATCATAGATTTATGCCAATTGTTATTGAAAGAATCCCAATAAATTTTTTCCTTAAATGAATTTATTCTAACTAGTTCATAAGATGACTGAAAGCAAGTTCTGGTCTCTTAAACCATATAATAGTATTTAGCGAATACTTCTTATGAAAGGTTTAGTTAATTCATAACATTAGAATGTCAAACTAAAATAATCATTTTGATAATCTTTGATTCCACAAATAGCACCAATATATTGATTAATTCTTTTAATATTTTTTATCGGGCTTTTTATTTTATTTATAATTATTAATTATTTCAATTCAAATATTGAAATTAATAATAATAACAATAAAAATAAATTTTTATTAAAATCCTTCGAATTACCTTGAAAATGATAACTAATTTATTCTCTATTTTTGATCCTATAAGCTCACTACTATCTTTCAATTGATTAAGAACTTTATTAGGGTTAATATTTATCCCCTGCTCTTTCTGATTAATCCCTAATCGAATAAATCAAATTTGAAATTTTATTACATTATATTTACATAATGAATTTAAAGTCCTATTAGGTAACAACTCATTTTTAGGGAGTTCTTTTATATTTATTAGATTATTTTCTATAATTTTATTTAATAACTTTCTTGGTTTATTCCCTTATATTTTTACCAGAACAAGACACATAACTCTTACATTAACATTAGCCCTCCCTATGTGATTTAGTTTTATACTATATGGTTGAATTAATCATACCCAACATATATTTACTCACTTAGTTCCTCAAGGAACACCTAATCTATTAATGCCTTTTATAGTATGTATTGAAACAATTAGAAATATTATCCGACCTGGGACTTTGGCAATTCGTCTTTCAGCTAACATAATTGCAGGACATTTACTTTTAACTTTAATAGGAAATACTGGTAACTCACTAAGAATAGTTATTTTATACTTATTAATTTTTTCTCAAATAGCTTTATTAATCCTTGAAGTAGCTGTTTCCATAATTCAATCATACGTATTTGCTGTATTAAGAACTCTTTATTCTAGAGAAATTTACTAATGTCTCATAACCATTCATTTCACCTTGTTGACTACAGACCTTGACCTTTAACAGGAGCTTTAGGTACTATAACTATAATATTAGGAATAATTATATGATTCCATAAATTTAATCCCTTTTTAATAATCATTGGAACCATTATTACCCTCCTTACAATATATCAATGATGACGAGATATTAGACGAGAGGGGACTTTTTTAGGGATTCATACTTTAAATGTTAGAAAAGGTTTACGATGAGGAATAATTCTCTTTATTGTTTCAGAAATTTTATTTTTTTTCTCATTTTTTTGAAGATTTTTTCATGCGAGCCTTTCCCCTTCTATTGAATTAGGTACAATATGACCCCCAATAAATATTATAAGATTTAATCCCTTTCAAATTCCTCTTCTTAACACAGCTATTTTATTATCTTCTGGAATTTCTGTTACATGAGCACATCATAGACTTTTAATAAATAAGCATTCTCAAGCTCTATTAAGCTTAGGGTTAACAATTTTACTAGGAATCTATTTTTCAATTCTTCAAGGATATGAATATATTGAAGCGCCATTCTCTATTTCTGACTCAATTTATGGATCAACCTTTTTTATAGCAACAGGGTTCCATGGTCTTCATGTAATTATTGGGACTTTATTTCTTTTAATTTGTTGATTTCGAATAAAAACATTTCATTTTTCAATATCCCACCACTTTGGGTTTGAAGCAGCTGCCTGATACTGACATTTTGTTGATGTAGTTTGATTATTTTTATATATTTCTATTTATTGATGAGGTAGATAAATTTATATAGTATACAAGTATATATGACTTCCAATCATAAGGTCTAAATTTTAGTATAAATAATTCTTTTTATTATTTGCATTATAATTATTCTAATAAGATTATCATCAATCATTATAAGAATTGCCTCTATTTTAAGCCTTAAATCTATTTATGATCAAGAAAAAAACTCTCCTTTCGAATGTGGATTTGACCCTTTTAGATCCTCTCGCCTACCTTTTTCTCTTCATTTTTTTCTTATTGCTATTATCTTTTTAATTTTTGATATTGAAATTGCCTTATTACTTCCTTTAGTAATTCTTTATTCATCCTCCATACAAATTAATTTTATAATTACAGGAATTATTTTTTTAATAATTCTTCTTATTGGTCTTTATTATGAATGAAATCAAAAAATACTTGACTGAGCATAGGATTATAGTTAATTATAACATTTAAGTTGCATTTAAAAAGTATTGAAATCAATTAATCTTAAAATAAGAAGCAATAATGCAAATAGTTTCGACCTATTTATTGATAATATTTTATCCTTATTTATTAATTGAAACCAAAAAGAGGTATATTACTGTTAATAATAAAAATGAGATCAACTCCAATTAATGAAATATGAAAGAAATCAAAATAAGCTTCTAACTTAATTTTTTAGTGGTTTAATTCCATTAATATTTCTATTTAAATAGTTTATAAAAACATTACATTTTCATTGTAAAATTAAGATATTTTCTTTTTAAATATTTAAAGGAAAATTCCACCTTAACAGCTTCAATGTTAAACTCTAAATGTAAGCTATTTAAATATAATAAATATAACATTAATATTACTAATAACCAAAAAAATATACTTATTAAAAATAATATAAATATATTATTTTGAAAGTTATATTTAATAACTGAAAAATTCTTAATTTTTTCATGTATATTTTGACTTCCTATAAACTCAAATCAACCTTGATCTCTCCTTTTTATCATTTTTGACCCTCTTAATAAAGGATAATAAATAAAATAAACTGATAATAAAGGCATAAACCACATCCCTCCTATAAAATATATAATTTTTTTATTTATATTTTTATAAAAAGATAAGCTATAAGATCTAATTTCAAACCCAATTCATGCCCCTAAAATTATTACTATTAAAACTAATAATTTTATCCTAACTGAAATAAATATTACTGAAGGAGTTACAAAAATAAATCAAGAAAACCTTCTACCACAAAAAATTGATAAAATAAATAATGAATATATTATTATTACCTTTAATTCTACTAAATCCTTAATTAAAATTAAGCTAAATATTTTTATTGATCTTATAAATAATAAAATAGAAAGTCGAAAAGAATAACATACTGTTAAACCTGTGCTAAAATAAAATAAAAAATAAATAATATAATTAAAATTTATTCTTGAATAACTTTCTAAAATTATATCCTTAGAATAAAACCCCGCTAAAAAAGGTAAGCCACATAAAGCTAAATTTGCTATTGATAAAACTATCCCTACTAAAGGAAGTTGCCCTCTTATAGCCCCTATAATCCGAATGTCTTGTAAGTTTTTACATAAATGAATGATTGAACCAGCACATAAAAATAATAGGGCCTTAAATAAAGCATGTATTAATAAGTGAAAGAAAGCTAATTTATATATACCAAAAGATAATCTCCTTATTATTAAACCTAACTGCCTTAAAGTTGATAAAGCAATAATTTTCTTTAAATCAGTCTCGAAATTTGCTCCTAACCCAGATATAAATATAGTTAAACTTGAAATTAATAATAATACTATCCCTAAATCTGAACTTATAATTAACTCATTAAAACGAATTATTAAATAAACTCCCGCAGTTACTAAAGTGGAAGAATGAACTAAAGCTGAGACAGGAGTTGGAGCTGCTATTGCAGCGGGAAGCCAAGCTGAAAAAGGAATTTGAGCTCTTTTAGTTATTGCAGAAATTATTAATAAAACACCAATTATTTTATACTCTATTACATCCCTTATATAATAAATATATATTAGAAAATTTCACCCTCCATAATTTATTATCCAAGCAATTCTTAATAATATTGTAACATCTCCTACTCGATTTATTAAAACAGTTAATATCCCAGCATTAAAAGATTTTCTATTTTGATAATAAATAACTAAACAATAAGAAACTAAACCTAACCCATCTCAACCTAATAAAATTCTAATTAAATTTGGTCTAATAATTATTAATATTATTGACATTACAAAAGCTAAAACTAATAAAATAAAACGATTAATATTAATATCCCCTCCTATATAATCCTCTCTATATAAAATAACCATTGAAGAAATAAACAAAACAAACCCTATAAATATTAAAGATATTCAATCTATTAATAATATTATTAAAATTCTTGAAGAATTTATCCTAATAATCTCTCATTCAATTATATAAACTAAATCCTTAAAAAGAAAAATAATAGAAAAAATTATACATACTATTCTAAATATTAATAAATACATAAATCTTAAACGACATATTCTAACCATAAATTTAAAGTAATAACACATCCTTGACTCCACAAATCAATATTTTATTTAAACTATTTAAATATAAATAAATTAATATTTGATCTCTTTTTATAATTATTAAATTTAAAGGCATTCAATGTAAAAATAATAAAATAAATTCTCGAACTATTCCTGAAGAACATGAATAAACTCCTGAATAATATATCCCATGTTGAGTAAATGCAAATAGATATAAACTATAAGCTGCTCTAATAAAAGATAAAAATCCTAATACTAATATCAAATTAATTGATCATCCTACTAATGTATTTAATAAACAAATCTCCCCTAATAAATTTATAGAGGGGGGAGCCGCTATATTAGAACTTCTTAAAAGAAATCAAAATAAAGATATCCTAGGTATAAAACTTAATAAGCCCTTATTAATAAATAAACTCCGCCTGCTTAATCGTTCATAAGAAACATTAGCTAAACAAAATATACCTGAAGAACATAACCCATGGGCAACTATTAAAATTAAAGCCCCAGTTAATCCCCAAAACGATATTGTAAAAATTCCACCTAATACTAATCCTATGTGTACAACAGAAGAATAAGCAATTAAGGATTTTAAATCACTTTGAATTAAACAAATTATCCCAATTATGGCAGCCCCTAATACCCTAATTCTTATTATAAAATTATTATACTTAAGATTTATTTTTAAAACTAAAGGTAAAACACGAATTAATCCATAACCCCCTAATTTTAAAAGAACCCCAGCCAAAATCATTGAGCCAGAAATAGGGGCCTCAACATGTGCTTTAGGTAACCATAAATGTACAATATACATGGGTATTTTAAATAAAAATGCTATAATTATAAATAAATATAAAATAAAACTATTAAAACTTAATATTTTAATTCTATAAATAAATAATCTACTATAATTTAAATATATAAATATGATTATTAACAATAAAGGAAGAGACGCAAATAAAGTATAAAACATTAAATACATGCCCGCTTGCATTCGCTCCGGTTGATACCCCCACCCTAAAATTAATAATAAAGTTGGAATTAATCTCCCCTCAAAAAATAAATAAAACAAAAATAAATTTATCGAACTAAATGTTAATATTAACATTAATAATAACAATAAAACTATTAATAAAAATAAATTAATAAAATTTTTAGTTTTATAAACAACTTCTCTTGCTATTAATATCAATCTACAAATTCAAAATCTTAATAAAATTAAACTATAAGAAAGTAAATCATACCCTATAAAATAACTTAAATTTAAAACATTAACTGCACTAATACCCTTAATCATAAATATGAATGTTAATATAAATAAATTTATTTGAACCATTCAATAATTTTTTTTTAAAAAACATAAAGGAATCATAAATATTATTCTTAAAAATACTATTAACATTGCAATATATTATAGCCTTGAAAATAATCATTGCCATGAGTACGAATTATAGAAACAAGAATAGAAAGGCCTAATACTCTCTCACAAACTCTAAAGACAATATATACCATAGAAAAATAGTTTTCATAATAAAAAAAAGTTAAACAAAAATACAATAATATAAACAATATTAAAACATTATATTCTAAAATTAATAATCTAACTAATAAATTTTTCTTATTAAAACAAAACTTTATAATACCTAATATTAATATTACCCTTAAAATAATTAATAATAATAATTTCATTAGTTTTAATAGTTTAACCAAAAATTTTGGTCTTGTAAATCAAAGATAAATTTAATTTTTTAAAACTTCAAAGAAAAAGAACCTTTATCATTAATCTCCAAAATTAATATTTTATTTAAACTATTCCTTGATATTAAAATTTTATTTTTAAGTTTTGGCCTGATCTTATCTTTAATTTTTTCTCAAATAACCCATCCATTAGCTCTTGGATTTCTATTAATAATTCAAACTTTATGAATTAGAATAATTATTGGAAATTTATCTAAAACCTTCTGATTCTCATACATTTTATTCTTAACATTCTTAGGAGGTATATTAATTCTTTTTATTTATATAACTAGTTTATCCCAAAACGATATTTTTAATTTTTCATTTAAAAAAATAATATTAATCACTTTAAGATTAATTTTAATTTTAAGAGCTATCTTATTAATTGAAACTTTTTATTTTAATGATATAAGAAATATAGATACCATATTAAATTTTGATAAACAAAATATTAAAGTAAATATTTTAAATGTAAATAAATTATTTAATTTCCCTAATAATATAATTACAATCATATCAATTCTATACCTTCTTATAGCCTTAATTGTAGTTATTAAAATTACTGATATTAAATATGGTCCTCTACGAAAAAATTTTTAATGTTTAAACCTTTACGACAAACACATCCACTAATTAAAATTCTTAATAACTCATTAATTGATCTACCAACTCCTTTAAACATTTCAGCATGATGAAATTTTGGGTCTTTATTAGGATTATGTTTAGGAATTCAAATCATTACTGGCTTATTCCTTGCTATACATTATACAGCTAATGTTGATCTGGCCTTTTCTTCTTTAAGACACATTTGTCGTAATGTTAATTATGGGTGATTAATTCGTACTCTCCACGCAAATGGGGCCTCATTTTTTTTTATTTGTATTTATATGCATATTGGCCGAGGAATATATTATAGAAGATTTGTTTTAAAAGAAACTTGATTAATCGGAACTATAATCTTATTCTTAGTAATAGGAACAGCATTTATAGGATATGTCTTACCATGAGGTCAAATATCTTTCTGAGGAGCCACTGTTATTACTAATTTAATTTCTGCTATTCCTTATTTAGGGAATTCAATTGTTCTTTGACTTTGAGGAGGATTTGCTGTTGATAATGCCACCTTAACCCGATTTTTTATAATCCATTTTCTTCTTCCATTTATTATTTCAGCTTTCGTAATAATTCATTTACTCTTTTTACACCAAACAGGATCTAATAACCCTTTAGGAATTAATAGAAACATTAATAAAATCCCTTTTCACCCTTATTTTTCATTCAAAGATTTAATAGGTTTTATTTTTCTATTTACAGTCCTTATTTTATTAACTTTAATTTCTCCTTATATACTAGGAGACCCAGATAACTTTATCCCCGCAAATCCTCTAGTTACCCCAATTCATATTCAACCTGAATGATACTTTTTATTCGCTTATGCTATTCTTCGATCTATTCCTAATAAATTAGGGGGAGTTATTGCTTTAGTTTTTTCTATTTTAATTATTGCAACCCTCCCAATAATTAATAAAAAATTTTTATCTAATTCATTTTACCTATTTAACAAAATTCTATTCTGATTTTTCTTAATAATTGTAATTCTCCTAACTTGAATTGGAGCCCGACCAGTAGAAAACCCTTATATTTTTACAGGTCAACTTCTAACTATTCTATATTTTCTTTATTATTTAATAAATCCTTTATTTTATTACTTATGAGATAAAAATCTTAATTAATAGTTAATGAGCTTGAAAATAAGCATATATTTTGAAAATATAAGATAGAATTATTTCTATTAACTTATACTAAATTTAATTCATTTAATATAAAAATATTAATAATATAAATTTAAATCCTATAATTAATAAAATATAATTTAATGAAACAGGTAAAAATCTTTTCCATGCTAAATACATTAATTTATCATAACGATAACGAGGTAAAGTCCCTCGTACTCAAATAAAAATAAAAGCAACCATAACAATTAAAATATAAAATAAAACTCTATATATTTGGCCCCCTAAAAAAACTAAATTAAAAATAAAACTTATAAATAAAATACTAGCATATTCTGCTATAAAAATTAAAGCAAATCCTCCTCTTCTATATTCAACATTAAATCCAGATACTAATTCTGATTCCCCTTCAGCAAAATCAAAAGGAGTCCGATTTGTTTCTGCTAAACATGAAACAAAATATATAACTCCTAAAGGAGCTACTAACATAAAATTATTAATATTTAACTGATAAAGATAAAAACCATATAAATTAAATCCATCAATTAAAAATATTATAGAAACTAATATTAAAGCAAGCCTTACTTCATAAGAGATTGTTTGAGCCACTGATCGTAACCCCCCTAATAAAGAATAATTTGAATTAGAAGATCAACCAGCAAATATAACCATATAAACCCCTACCGATAAACAACATAACATAAATAATAATCCTAAATCAAATCTTATATTTCTAAATAAATTTGGTAATAATAACCAAACTAATAAAGATATAAATAACCTTATCACAGGACAAAAATAATATATAAAATAATTCGATATATTTAAATAAACTTGTTCTTTAGTAAATAATTTTACTGCATCTCTAAAAGGCTGTAAAATTCCCATAAATCCTACTTTATTGGGGCCCTTTCGAATTTGAATGTAACCTAAAATTTTTCGTTCTAATAAAGTTAAAAAAGCTACCCCAACTAGTACTATAATAACTATTAATAAAATACTAATTATTATTATAAATAATTCCATATATTATTTGTATAAAATACATATATGAATTCTAAATTCATTGCACTAATCTGCCAAAATAATTTAATTTTATTCAAATTTAATATAAATATTATAAATAAAAGGTCCTTTCGTACTAGTTTATTTTAAAATAAATTAAGGATAGAAACCAACCTGGCTTACGCCGGTCTGAACTCAGATCATGTAAGAATTAATGGTCGAACAGACCAAATTTTTAAACTTCTGCACCTAAAAATTATCTTAATCCAACATCGAGGTCGCAATCTTTTTTGTCGATTAGTTCTCTCAAAAAATATTACGCTGTTATCCCTTAAGTAACTTAATCTTATAATCACAAAATATGGATCAATTACCCAATAATAATTGTTTTAAAATAAAAAAAGTTTCATAAATTTTCCTATCGCCCCAATAAAATATATAATTAAAAATAATTAAAATAATATTAAAATTTACTTATAATTTCTATATAAAGCTTTAAAGGGTCTTCTCGTCCTTTAATCTTATTTAAGCTTTTTAACTCAAAAATTAATTTCTATAACAATTACATAAAGACAGTTTATATTTCATTCAATCATTCATTCCAGCTTCTAATTAAGAAACTATTGATTATGCTACCTTTGCACGGTCAAAATACCGCGGCCTTTTAATAAATATCAATGGGCAGATTAGACTTTATATTATAATCAAAAAGACATGTTTTTGATAAACAGGTGAATATATTATTTGCCGAATTCCTTTAAATAACCTTTCTCTTATAAATACTTATACTTTTAATATACTAATTTTATCATTATTACATAATCTTTTTTATTAAAATTAAAATTTTTATAAATAATTAAACTAATAAAAATTATTTACTTAATTAAATAAATTATAACATTTTTAAATAATGAATATTTCTAACCCTATAAATCTAATTAAATAATAAATTATTATAATTTTATTCTTAAGCTTATCCCCAAAAATATTTTTTATAATAAATATAATAACTCTTAGTAAGCTAAAATATTAATATAAACTAAATTAAATTTATTTCTAAAAAAACTAGATATCAAGAAAAACGTTTAACATTTCATTACTAATACATTATTATATATATTTATTCTACAATATAATAAATAATATAATTACCCTTTTAATTTCGAGAAAATTAAATTCTTAATTTTTTTTTAATAAACCCTGATACAAAAGGTACAATAAATTAAATTTACTTAAAAATAATTATAAATTATTCTTTCACAATACTAATACACTATCATTAAAATTATTTTATCTTTAATTATACAAAAACCTATTATTTTAATAATACTTTAACTAAAATTACTAAATAAAACTCAAATATAAATAATATTTTAATTTCAAATTAATGGATTTAAACCATTTATTTTTAATGTAAATAAAATACTTTATATAAGTTATAATTTGTCTTTCTAGGTACACCTTCCGGTACACCTACTTTGTTACGACTTATCTTTTTTTAAAAAATAAAAAGAGCGACGGGCAATATGTACATATTTTAGAACTAAGATCAATTAATTTTTTTAAAAACTAATTTACTATCAAATCCTCCTTCATTTCAATATTTCAATTAAAACTCCATTTAAATATTTTTATTGTAACCCATTTCTACTAAACCATTAACTGCACCTTGATTTGACATTTATTTAAATAAAAATATTAGAAAATTTATATTTTATAAAAATATTCTTTCGACAACGATATACAAATAATAAAATTTAGTAAAATTTAACGTGGAATATCGATTATAGAACAGGTTCCTCTGACTAGATTAAAATACCGCCAAATTCTTTAAGTTTCAAGAATATAACTACTACTACTTAAGCCATACAATTTATTAAAATAATAGGGTATCTAATCCTAGTTTTTATATTTAATTTACACAGCTTCAATAATTTTTATAACCTTTAAATTATAAAATAAATTTCACCTTAAAATTATAAACTTTAAATCTTTATTAAATTTAACTATTAACTTATAAAATTTACTTTTATTAATTGTATAACCGCAGCTGCTGGCACAATTTTTGCTAATAATATAAAATATTACTAAATCTATATTTCTATAATAAATAAATTTTTCTACTGCGAATATAAATTATTAATATAATAATTTTCAAAATATTATATTATTCTTGCAAATACTTACATGTATAACTAAATTTTCAATAAATTCTTAAGAAAGAATCAAACTTTATTAAAAACTTATAAAATAGTGCCTTTAATTTTATAAATTAATATTAATTATACTTTTAAAAAATAAATACTTTATATTATTAAATATAAACTTAATAAAATTATACCAATTATAATAAAAATATTTACATACATTCATATATACATTCACACATACATTCACACATACATACACACATACATTCATACATACATTCATACATACATTCATACATACATATATACATACACACATACATATATATATATATATATATATATATGTATCTACATTAAATACTATTAAATTTATATATAAATATAAAAATTCACTTAAAAATATCAAAAATTTATTCTATAAATAAATATAAAAATATTATAAATTACCCTTTAAATATTCACCAACATTTTTATAATAAAGTGCCTGATTAAAGGATTATAATTAACTTTAATTTATTTACTCACTAAAACTATTTATAGTATAGTACACTATACAAATTTCATGTAAATTCATCTTAAAGAATAGTAATTAAAAATATAAATTATAATTTACTATAAATTATCTTTTAAACAAATAATATTATTTCACTAATAAAGTGCCTGATTAAAGGATTATAATTAACTTTAATTTATTCTCTCACTAAAACTATTTATAGTATAGTACACTATGCAAATTTCATGTAAATTCATCTTAAAGAATAATCATTGAAAATATAAATTATAGTTTACTATAAATTATCTTTTAAGCAAATAATATTATTTCACTAATAAAATGCCTAATTAAAAGATTATAATTAACTTTAATTTATTCTCTCACTAAAACTATTTATAGTATAGTACACTATGCAAATTTCATGTAAATTCATCTTAAAGAATAATCATTAAAAATATAAATTATAATTTACTATAAATTATCTTTTAAGCAACTAATATTATTTCACTAATAAAATGCCTAATTAAAAGATTATAATTAACTTTAATTTATTCTCTCACTAAAACTATTTATAGTATAGTACACTATACAAATTTCATGTAAATTCATCTTAAAGAATAATTTATAAAAATATAAATTATAGTTTACTATAAATTATCCTTTAAGCAACTAAAATTATTTCACTAATAAAGTGCCTGATTAAAGGATTATAATTAACTTTAATTTATTCTCTCACTAAAACTATTTATAGTATAGTACACTATATAAATTTCATGTAAATTCATCTTAAAGAATAATTTATAAAAATATAAATTATAATTATTAAAAATGTAATTAATAATTAGATTTAAACTATTCCTAAAAATATCAAAAATTTATTTCTAATTAAATTATAAGTTTACTAAAAATAATTTAATATAGTCAAAACCCCAGCCCAAAAATATCCCCGCCACCTTAACATTTTATAATAACAATTAATATTTTTAATATTTTTTTTAAATTTATTTTATATTAAATTATTTATTATATAATAATAATATTTTTTTTTTTTTTTTTTTTATATAAATTATTTAATTTAATATAATTTTAAAAAAATATATATATATATATATAAATTATTTAATTTAATATAATTTTAAATTTAAATATATATATATATATATATATATATATAAATATATATTAAAATAATATTTATATAAATAAATATTAATAAATATAAATATTTATCTGTATATAGATATATATTAAAACGATATTTATATAAATAAATATTAATAAATAAATTATTTATTAATAATTAAATAATATCATTATTTCAAAACTTTCCAAATGGATAGTCTTACCGATATATAGGTAATAATAATTCAATAAACTTTACCTTATTGATAAATTATAATTCAATTATGATATACATATATAGATATATATATAATTTATATACTCACATATATATATATATATGTATATATATATAC